GAGAAAATCTAATTTCTTTCTTCGTCTTTACAAAAAAAGAGGAGTAAGCTATGCCCCCTTCACGAAAAAAAAAAAATGCTTTTGTAGCAAATCATTTATTAAACAAAATTAATAAGATTAACACAAAAAACGAAAAAGAAATAATAAAAACTTGGTCCCGGGCATCTACGATTGTACCCATAATGATCGGACATACGATTGCTATCCATAATGGAAAGGAACATTTACCTATTTATATAAATAATGGTATGACCGGCCACAAATTAGGAGAATTCGTACCTACTTTAAATTTTCGAGAACATACAAAAAACGATGATAAATCTCGTCGTTAAGAAGAGTGAAAATATAGAGATGTTTATAATTGATTAGTAGGAGGAAAATTTTATGGTCATAAAGGAGAACAAAACAGAAGTATACGCTTTAGGTCAACATATCTCTATGTCTGTTCACAAAGCGAGAAGGGTCATTGACCAAATTCGTGGACGTTCTTACGAAGAAACACTTATGATATTAGAACTCATGCCTTATCGAGCATGTTATCCCATTTTTAAAGTAGTTTATTCTGCAGCAGCAAATGCTAGTTCCCTTCTTGGTTCTAACGAAGCAGATTTAGTAATTAGTAAAGCTGAAGTCAACGAGGGTACTACTATGAAGCGACTAAAACGTCGAGCGCGAGGACGTAGTTATCGAATAAAAAAACCGACCTGCCATATAATGATTGTAATGAAAGATATTTCCATAAGTGAATATGAAGAGATATTCTGGTTCAAGCCAGATAAATTTTTTGAAAGAGACTCGATGCAAAAGTTAAAAAAAACGAAAGGGAAAAATCAGTATCGAACTAGAGAAGAGCACGATATGTATAATAATGGAGGAGCATGGGACAAAAAATAAATCCACTTGGTTTCAGACTTGGTACAACCCAAAGTCATTATTCTCTTTGGTTTGCACAACCAAAAAAGTATTCGGAAAATTTAAAAGAAGATGCAAAAATAAGAGATTATATCAAGAATTATATACAAAAAAAGATGAAAATCTACTCCGTCGTCGAAGGAATTACACGTATAGAGATTCAAAAACAAATCGATGTAATCAAAATAAAAATCTATACAGCATCCCAAACATTATTTAAGGAAAAGCGACCGCGAGAAAAAAAAGAATTACAGAGAAATTTACAAATCAAAGAATTACAGAGAAATTTACAAAAAGAATTTTATTTTGTGAACCGAAAATTTAACCTTGCTATCATAAGAATTGCAAAGCCTTATGGAAATCCTACTATTCTTGCAGAATTTATAGCCAATCAATTAAAGAAGAGAGTTTCATTTCGAAAAACAATGAAAAAAGCAATTGAATTAACTAAAAAAGCAAATACAAAAGGAATTCGAGTACAAATTGCAGGACGTATTGACGGAAAAGAAATTGCGCGGGTTGAATGGATCCGAGAAGGTAGAGTTCCCCTACAAACCATTCAAGCGAAAATCGATTATTGTTCCTATCCAGTTCAAACTATTTCTGGGATATTAGGCATTAAAATTTGGATATTTATTGATGGAGAATAAGAAACTTTGACTGGACCTTCCCTTCTAGTTGGTAATGTACTAAAAACCGAGAAAGACATTTCTTCTTTTTCTGTTCAATCCCAAACCTCAAAATTTTTTGAATTCGTAATTCTTCGTAATTCTATCGGGTTTAATAAAAATTCAATTGAATGCTTGATATAATTGCTATGCTTAGTGTGTGACTCGTTGGTTTTTTCGGGTTAGTAAAAAAAAGCCACTGATAGTCAAAACTAATAACTCTAGAAAAATACCCAATTCATCACTTCGCATTATCTGGATCCAAAGAACCAGTCAAGATATGACAGATCAGTCATATCCTTGTAGCAACTGAAACCTTTTTGCCTAAATAAAAACAAAAAATATTTCAGATTCTAAGTTGTAAATCGAAATAGAGAAAAGAAAATAAGGGTGTGGATAAATGGAAGCATGAGAGAAAGAAAGAAAACGATGATTGATGCTATCTAATTCCAATATGGAATATGTAAGGTCTATGAGCCATCTCATAAAAAGGAGCAATGTAAGAAAGCATTAATACAGATTCATCCATACTAAAATGAATCCGTCCAGAGAACAAAAAAATCAAGAGCTTCGAGTCAATAAAGACTGAGAAGATTGACTCACACACAACTTGCATTGAGCTCCATTGCAGAATTCAGACCTAAACATTAAGTCAGAAGCGATGAGAACGACGGAACCTGTGGATCTCAAAAATTCGATTGAACACGAATTATAATGATTCATTGATCTGGATGGCGGAACGGACCCGAGACCAATTCATCTATTCGAAAAAGTTAGAAATTCGGTCTATAACCGAAATCAAAATTGAATTGAAAGAGTCAACATTCGCCCGCGAAAACTTTTTTTCTTTTTTTACTAAATTTAGGTCAATTAAAGACGCTAAGGCGGTTAAATTCCAGGAGAAAACAAAAGAAAGATTCATTTTAAGATTATCAAAACCAATAAAATTATATATATATATATATATTCCATAGAAGTAGTTCTTTTAGGTCTTTCACTATATGATAGAAAGAAGATACAAATTACTACCAGATTTGAGATCGATTCGCTGAACTCCATACTTCGATATATTACTTATACTTATGAAATCGATGGATATCGTATGAACTACAAGTCTATCTTAATTCAAATTCTATTCTATCTAAATTTCCTTAAAATTCCCTATTTTTGAATCTTTTTAGTCGCGAGGAGCCGGATGAGAAGAAACTCTCACGTCCGATTCTGGAGTAGAGATGGACAACCATCAACTATAACCCCAAAAAAACCAGATTCCGTAAACAACATAGAGGAAGAATGAAGGGAATTTCTTATCAAGGTAATTATATTTGTTTTGGTAAATATGCTCTTCAGGCACTTGAACCCACTTGGATCACATCTAGACAAATAGAAGCAGGTCGACGGGCAATGACACGAAATGCACGCCGCGGTGGAAAGATATGGGTCCGTATATTTCCAGACAAACCGGTTACAGTCAGAGCCGCAGAAACACGTATGGGTTCGGGTAAAGGATCACCTGAATATTGGGTAGCTGTTGTTAAACCAGGTCGAATACTTTATGAAATCGGTGGCGTAACAGAAAATATAGCTAAAAGGGCTATTTCAATAGCAGCGTCCAAAATGCCTATACGAACTCAATTCATTCTTTCGGGATAAACTTTGGAAATGCAAAAGAAAAAGGCAAAAGCAAAAAAATAGCTTTTGGGGATACAAACGAATCGCAGGTGTCAGGTTTTGTTTTTTGGACAAACAATATTTCTTTTTATCTTCGCCCGTTGCCTAAAAAAAAATAATAATCAAAAAATGATATGATTCAACCTCAGACCTATTTGAATGTAGCGGATAACAGCGGGGCTCGCAAATTGATGTGTATTCGAATTATAGGAGCTAGCAATCGTCGATATGCTCATATTGGTGACGTTATTGTTGCTGTGATCAAAGAAGCAGTTCCGCAAATGTCGCTAGAAAGATCAGAAGTGGTCAGAGCTGTAATTGTACGTACTTGTAAAGAACTCAAATGCGACGACGGTATGATAATACGATATGATGACAATGCTGCAGTTGTCATTGATCAAGAAGGCAATCCAAAAGGCACTCGAGTTTTTGGTGCGATTGCAGAGGAATTGAGACAGTTCAATTTTACTAAAATAATTTCATTAGCTCCCGAAGTATTATAAAATAAGACCCTAATCTAGTTCCATGATAATATCATTCCAGAAAAAATATAGTTATGTTTAGAGTAGTTATTTGAAAGAAATCAATTAAGATTCAGTTAGTAGATTGTGTCTCACGCATATACCTTGAAAAATGCATAGTCATAACCAAAGAAAAAACAAGAAAAACATGTTGATTATATCAAAATTGGAAGGGACCCATACTTTAATTCATTATGGCTAAGGATACTATTGCTGACATACTAACCTCGATACGAAATGCTGAGATGAATACAAAAAGAGTGGTTCGAATAGCATTTACGAATCTCAGCGAAAGTTTTGTTAAAATACTTTTACGCGAGGGTTTTATCGAAAACGTGAGAAAACATCACGAAAACAACAAATCTTTTTTGGTTTTAACCCTACGCTATAGAAGGAATCGGAACGAGCCTTATAGAAACCGCAAAGTTTTAAATTTAAAACGCATCAGTCGACCCGGTCTACGAATCTATTCTAACTATCAACGAATTCCTAGAATTTTAGGCGGGATGGGGATTGTAATTCTTTCTACTTCTCGAGGTCTAATGACAGACCGAGAGGCTCGATTAGAAAGAATAGGTGGAGAATGTTTGTGTTATATATGGTAATCCTTCTAATATCCAAATGAAATTCGCAACTTTCTATTTGTGACAAAGAAAGGGGACCGGTTGTCTAATATCGTATCTCATCTACGACCTCATCTTTGAAAACGACATCTATGGTTTTAGATCGTCCATAATAAAGAAGTTGATCCAGAATAAAAGAGGTTTTCGTTTAACTGAAAAACAGAAATCGATTCCGGAAAGTTTAATTAAAAAATCCGTTCTCAACGACATCTTTGGGGTTCATTTAGATAATAATGATCTAATTCTCGGTTATATTTCGGGAAAGCTACCACTTAGGTTTATTATAATCCAACGAGTCTTCAATTAGTCGAATTTTTGATTTTGCGAAAAATAAGAATCAAAAATTTTGGTATTTTTTTTCAACTTCAACATTTTCAACATTCATTCAATATGATTCGAGATGCAAAATTTCAAGAAACTTATTTTCTTCCAAGACGTAGATTCAGAATTACGGTGAAAAGTCGGCAAATATGAAAATAAGAGCCTCTGTTCGTAAAATTTGTGAAAAATGTCGATTAATACGCCGTCAGGGCCAAATTCGAGTAATTTGTTCCAACCCAAGGCATAAACAAAGACAAGGATAATCAACCTTGGGAAAGGCCCGA